ATGAAAAAAGCTATTGAATTAACTGAACAAGCAGATACAAAAGGAATTCAAGTACAAATTGCAGGACGTATCGACGGAAAAGAAATTGCACGTGTCGAATGGATCAGAGAAGGTAGGGTTCCCCTACAAACCATTCGAGCTAAAATTGATTATTGTTCCTATACAGTTCGAACTATCTATGGGGTCTTGGGTATCAAAATTTGGATATTTATAGACGAAGAATAAGAAACCTTTACTTGTCTTTCCCTTCTATCCATTGATAGAAAAAAATAGAAACTCGTTCATTCTTTTTCTGGTAAATCAAAATGAGCAATTCTAATTCTTAATTCTATAGGGTTGAATAAAAATTCAATTGAACATTTGATATAATTGCTATGCTTAGTGTGTGACTCGTTGGTTTTTTAGGGTTAGGATTAAAAAAGGACCAGCCCCATAGTATGAACTAATAACCAACTCATCACTTCGTATTATCTGGATATAAAGAACCAGTCAAGATATGATAAATCAGTCATATCTTTGTAGCAACTGAAATTTTTTTGCATAAACTTTAATTAGAAGTTGTAAAACAAAATGAAAGAAGTAAAGGTGTGGATAAATGGAAGGATGAGAGAAAGAGAGAAAAATAATATCAATGATATAGAATTCCAATATGTAAGGTCTACGAGTCATCTCATAAAAGACAGTGTAATAAAGCATCAATACTAATTGATTCATCCATAATTAAATATTAAATGAATCAAGAAAAAAATAAAGAGCTTGGAGCCAATAAAGACTAAGAAGATTGACTCAGGAACAAATTGGATTATGAGCTCCATTGTAGAATTCGGACCTAATCATTAAGTACGAAGCGATGGGAACGATGGAACCTGTGCATGCAAAAGATTTTATTGAAAAAATGAATCTTAATGATTCACTAGTCGGGATGGCGAAATGAACCGGAGATTAATTCATCTATTGGGAGAAGTCACGAATGAGCCCTACAAATGAAATAGAGATTGAAAGAGTAAATATTCGCCCGCGAAAACTTTTTTTTTAGTTGCTAAACTTGGATAAAGGACAAAACAAAATAACGATTTTTTAGAACGTTCTAAAAAAAAAACTATTTTTTACAAAAAATGTTAATCATTTCAATTAAATGTTTTTAATCCTTTTATTCGTGAGGAGCTGGATGAGAAGAAACTCTCACGTCCGGTTCTGTAGTAGAGATGGAATTGTGAAACAACCATCAACTATAACCCCAAAAGAACTAGATTCCGTAAACAACATAGAGGAAGAATGAAGGGAATATCTTATCGAGGTAATCATATTTGTTTCGGTAAATATGCTCTTCAGGCACTTGAACCTGCTTGGATCACATCTAGACAAATCGAAGCAGGTCGACGAGCAATGACACGAAATGCACGCCGTGGTGGAAAAATATGGGTCCGTATATTTCCAGACAAACCGGTTACAGTAAGACCCGCTGAAACACGTATGGGTTCGGGAAAGGGATCCCCTGAATATTGGGTAGCTGTTGTTAAACCAGGTCGAATACTATACGAAATGGGTGGAGTAACCGAAAATATAGCTAGAAGGGCTATTTCAATAGCAGCATCCAAAATGCCTATACGAACTCAATTCATTATTTCAGGATAAAAATGTAGAACCAACAGAAATGAATCTTGGGGATGAAAGTTTCTTTTTTTGGACAAAAAATATTCCTTTTTTTTCTTCATCCTTTGCATTGGAAGAATAGACTAAAAAATTGATATGATTCAACCTCAGACCCATTTAAATGTAGCAGATAACAGCGGGGCTCGAGAATTGATGTGTATTCGAATCATAGGAGCTAGCAATCGTCGATATGCTCATATTGGTGACGTTATTGTTGCTGTGATCAAAGAAGCAGTACCAAATATGCCCCTAGAAAAATCAGAAGTAGTCAGAGCTGTAATTGTTCGTACCTGTAAAGAACTTAAACGTGACAGCGGTATGATAATACGATATGATGACAATGCTGCAGTTGTGATTGATCAAGAAGGAAATCCAAAAGGAACTAGAATTTTTGGTGCGATCCCCCGGGAATTGAGACAATTAAATTTTACTAAAATAGTTTCATTAGCTCCCGAGGTATTATAAAATGAGATCACTGATATGTTTATAGTGGGTATTTGAAAGAAATAGATTAAGAACTAGATTAATTAGTAGATTGTGTCTCACGCATATACCTTTAATAATTCATATTCATAAAACAAATAAGTAAAAAAAAAAAAAAAGAAAAACATGTTGATTATATCCAATTTTGGGGCACCCATAATTTTAGTTCACCATGGGTAGGGACACTATTGCTGAGATAATAACCTCTATACGAAATGCTGATATGGATAGAAAAAGAGTGGTTCGCATCGCATCTACTAATATTACCGAAAATATTGTTAAAATACTTTTCCGAGAAGGTTTTATTGAAAACGTTAGAAAACATCGAGAAAAAAACAAATCTTTTTTGGTTTTAAACCTGCGGCATAGAAGGAATAGGAAAAGACTCTATAGAAATTTTTTAAATTTAAAACGGATCAGTCGACCCGGTCTACGAATCTATTCTAACTCTCAACGAATTCCTAGAATTTTAGGTGCGATGGGGATTGTAATTCTTTCTACTTCTCGAGGTATAATGACAGACCGAGAGGCTCGACTCGAAGGAATTGGCGGAGAAATTTTGTGTTATATATGGTAATCCTTTTAATATCCAAATTGGATCCGAAACTTCTTCCTATTTCTAAAAAAAAGAAAAGGGACGAGTTGTCTAATATCGTTCCTCCTCCATTAGTTGATACTTCAAGGAGGCTTTACCCGGAATGAAAGAACAAAAATGGATTCATGAAGGTTTAATTACTGAATCGCTTCCCAATGGTATGTTCCGGGTTCGGTTAGATAATGAAGATCTGATCCTGGGTTATGTTTCAGGAAAGATCCGGCGTAGTTTTATACGGATACTGCCAGGAGATAGAGTCAAAATTGAAGTAAGTCGTTATGATTCAACCAGAGGACGTATAATTTATCGACTCCGCAACAAGGATTGGAAGGATTAGGTGGTTTTTATTCAATATGATTCGAGATGAAAAATTTCAAGAAACTTATTTTCTTCCAAGAAGTAGATTCAGAATTAAGATAAGGAATGACAAATATGAAAATAAGAGCTTCTGTTCGTAAAATTTGTGAAAAATGTCGCCTAATCCGTAGGCGGGGGCGCATTATAGTAATTTGTTCCAACCCGAGACATAAACAAAGACAAGGATAATCAGACTCACTAAAGGACTCGATGTACAAATAAGGAATCTGTTTTGACATGAAATGGATATATCCATATATCTCTGACTCATATTTATGAGATGATAAAATATGGCAAAAGCTATACCGAGAATTGGTTCACGTAGAAATGGACGTATTGGTTCACGTAAGAGTGCACGTAGAATACCAAAGGGGGTTATTCATGTTCAAGCAAGTTTCAATAATACCATTGTCACGGTTACAGATGTACGGGGTCGGGTGGTTTCTTGGTCCTCAGCGGGTACTTGTGGATTCAAGGGTACGAGAAGAGGGACACCCTTTGCCGCTCAAACTGCAGCAGCAAATGCTATTCGTACAGTAGTAGATCAAGGTATGCAACGAGCAGAAGTCATGATAAAAGGTCCCGGTCTCGGAAGAGACGCAGCATTACGAGCTATTCGTAGAAGTGGTATACTATTAACTTTCGTACGGGATGTAACCCCTATGCCACATAATGGTTGCAGACCCCCGAAAAAAAGACGTGTGTAGAAATGAACATTGAAGAAATTTCAAGAGAAACAAGAGAAATAAATGATTCAATCAAATCAAATAATATTACTATGGTTCGAGAGAAAGTAACAGTATCTACTCGGACACTACAGTGGAAGTGTGTTGAATCAAGAGAAGACAGTAAACGTCTTTATTATGGACGCTTTATTCTGTCTCCACTTATGAAAGGTCAAGCCGACACAATAGGCATTGCGATGCGAAGAGCTTTACTTGGAGAAATAGAAGGAACATGTATCACACGTGTAAAATCTGAGAACGTCCCACATGAATATTCTACCATAGCGGGTATTCAAGAATCGGTCCATGAAATTTTAATGAATTTAAAAGAAATTGTATTGAGAAGTAATCTATATGGAACTTGTGACGCGTCTATTTGTGTCAGAGGTCCAGGATATGTAACTGCTCAAGATATCATCTTACCACCTTATGTAGAAATCATTGATAATACACAACATATAGCTATCTTGACAGAACCAATTGATTTGTGTATTGGATTACAAATCAAGAGAAATCGCGGATATCTTATCAAAATGCCACATAACTTTCAAGATGGAAGTTATCCTATAGATGCTGTATTCATGCCTGTTCGAAATGCGAATCATAGTATTCATTCTTATGGGAATGGGAATGAAAAACAAGAGATACTCTTTCTCGAAATATGGACAAATGGGAGTTTAACTCCGAAAGAAGCACTTCATGAAGCCTGCCGGAATTTGATTGATTTATTTATTCCCTTTTTACATAAGGAAGAAGAAAACTTACCTTTAGAGGACAATCAACACACGGTTCCTTTATCCCCTCTTACCTTTCACGATAAATTGGATAAACTCAGAAAAAACAAAAAAAAAATAGCATTGAAATCTATTTTTATTGACCAATCAGAATTCTCTCCCAGGGTCTATAATTGCCTCAAAAGGTCCAATATATATACATTATTGGACCTTTTGAATAACAGTCCGGAAGATCTCATGAAAATTGAACATTTGCGCCTAGAAGATATAAAACAGATATTGGTCATTCTAGAAAAACATTTCGCAATTGATTTACCAAAAAAGAAGTTTTAAATCTATTGGATTTTTTTTCGTCTTTTTTTTTTTTTTCATTAAGATGAAAATAGGTTTTGAATCTTTAGCACAATTCATATATTCGAAAGAAATTCAGAATTGAATAGATGTATCTAGGGA